TGCGAAATATCGATTTTTTTTTGAGTAATCAGATTATTCGAATTCTGAGACTCGTAGAGAAAGAATCGTAATAAATGCAAAGCGGGGGTATCCTGTATCCAATAGCGAAGGGTTTGAATCAAGAGTTCAAAATGGATGGGGTAGGGTATTAGTATATCTAAGGCATTATTTAAATGTGATAATTTATCCTCTAAAAAGGGAAATGTTGAATGAATTGATCGTAAATTATGAGATTTTGCTATTTCTTTCGCTTCTAGGGAAGGTACTAATCGCGGAGGGAATGGAATTTCCACAATGAGTGAAAAACCCTCTGATATCATTTTAGAATAAAAATGCTTCTTCTGATTCTGATCACGAAATGTATTTTGGTTAAAATCATTATCAAAGAGAATCAAATGCTTCTGTTGATACATTTGAGTAATTAAACGTTTTGAAATTAGTGAACTGGATTTATTGTCATAACCTAAATTTTCGAGAGGTTCAGAAAGAATCGATCTATTTAAACCATGATCATGAGCAAGCGCATAAATAGACTCCTGAAATAGAAGTGGATATAAGAAGTCTTGTCGTCGAGATCTATCTATTTGGAAATATCCTTGTAATTCTTCCATTGAAAATGAGATTTGAACCAAAGACCGAGGGTTTCTTGGACTATCAAATGATACATAGTGCGATACAGTCAAAACAAGGTAGATAGTCATAAAATGATATCTACCCTGAAGATAGCTAAGCTTATCAAGGGATTCTCTTTTTTTTTCATCCAACCAATAGGTTTGTGTTCTTTAATTAGGATATTGAAATAATAAGAAATCCTTTATTTTTGCAACCCGATCGCTCTTTTGACTTTAGAATTGATTCTATTTATCAATATACCGTTTCTTCTACACATTCGTCTTCACTCAATAAGAGTGAAGATAGTTAATAATTAGGATTCAAAAAAAAAAAAAATAAAGAAATGGAGAATCCACTTATTTTTATGGTTATGGGAGAACCTTTTCCCGAATCAGGTACTAATATATTTCTAACGTCTAATTAGATCGGGAAATCATTCGAATTAAGAAGAGAAGCTCGTTGCTTTTTGTTTTCTATATTCTATAATTGGATCCTTGTGGCTCTATCCATTTATTCACTCGACCCATATTGAAATATAATATAAGAATTCAAAGAATACTTTGTATTGATCCGGTAAGGATTAAGAATGAAGTGCTCTTAGAGTTCTTCCTTAATTCGTTAATACGACATGCTGTTTTTTCCATTCGTTCTCTTCTCTTTCAGGATCAGTCGTGGTCTTACAAACTCTACCAATGGTATGGATGAATTCGTTGCTTCATCCAAATGTGTAAAAGATTCTAGTCGCACTTAAAAGCCGAGTACTCTACCGTTGAGTTAGCAACCCGAGTGTATAGATGAATCATAATAAAAATAAAGAGATTGCAAACCCCATCTAGAATTAGAATTCGGAGAGAAATAGATTTACTTAATTGAAAATTACCATAATGAAATTCTATTTATTCAATACACTATTGTCAATATAAAATGAACGTTGACAAGCACCTGGACAGAAAGACCCTATGAAGCTTTACTGTTCCCTGGGATTGGCTTTGGGCCTTTCCTGCGCAGCTTAGGTGGAGGGCGAAGAAGGCCCCCTTCCGGGGGGCCAAGCCGTCAGTGAGATACCACTCTGGAAGAGCTAGAATTCTAACCTTGTGTCAGGACCTACGGGCCAAGAGACAGTCTACGCTAGACAAAATCAACAAGAAATCAAAGTGAAAAAAAAAAAAGGACTAGTGCTGTATTGACACTAGCTACGTGCAGTGCACACGTAGCTAGTTTTTGAACGAATTAAAAAATTCGTTTCCACCAAGGTTTGGTTTTTTTTCTTTTCCTATCATCTAGGATCCTGTTCCCCCTTCGGTCGTATTTTTCCAATTCCACAGTCATGTTCCCCCTTTGGTCATAGTGTATGACCTCGAGGGTAGTGTTGCCGGCTCTATCTGTCGTTTTGTTCGAAACATAAGTAACGTTCTGCGGTTGTGGGTAATACCAAGGACTTAGCAGATTAAACCACTTCATCATTATTACACCTCCAAAACAGAGCACGTACTTATACTCGATCGAATAATGCTTATCCAGATATAGATATAGTTGGATAATTCGATCGACACAAATTATGAGTATTTCTACCCAATTTTCTTTTTTCGAAAGATACTGGGAGATCGCCACCCACATAGATAGGTTGAATATCGATTTTTCGAATAGCCTCCAAACCAGTAAAAGGTACTTCCAACCGAGAAATATTTTCCAAGCTTCTATATTAAGAAAATACTTGAAAATCAATTCTATAAACCTTTTTATATAGAAGTACCAAATTCGAATTATCATTTTGATTATAATAAGTATAATCAAAATAACCTTTTTATACGGTTTCAACTTGTGATCCAAACTAATGCTGCTGCACCACATAAAAAATGATTAGAATCATTTTTATTATACCTCCTATATTTTGATATTTTATAGTTTTTATTTTTGGTTATTATATATTATAATAAGTAATAAGTCGTATCCTAGATACGGTTTCAACTTGTGATCCAAACTAATGCTGCTGCACCACATAAAAAATGATTAGAATCATTTTTATTATACCTCCTATATTTTATAGTTTTTATTTTTGGTTATTATATATTATAATAAGTAATAAGTCGTATCCTAGATACGGTTTCAACTTGTGATCAAAACTAATGCTGCTGCACCGCATAAAAAATGACTAGAATCATATTGATTTTACCTCCTATATTTTATATTTTTTTTGGGGTTATTATATTAAGTATTAAGTCAGATCCTAGATGAAGAAATAGTAGGCCTCTGCCCTATTCATCCGCCACTGGAAACACCACTTCCCGTCCAACTTGCATGTGTTAAGCATGCCGCCAGCGTTCATCCTGAGCCAGGATCGAACTCTCCATGAGATTCATAGTTGCATTACTTATAGCTTCCTTGTTTGTAGAACAAAAAAAGAGGATTCGGATTAAAAAAAAATCCTGAAAGTTCTTGAAAAATTTTTGCTTTCTTTAAGATATTATAAACGGTTCTCGTAGGCTCAGCTCCTTTTTCAATGAAATGAAAAATAGCAGGAAGATTTAAAGAAGTTTGATTATTGATCGGGTCGTAAAGACCCACTTTACAAAGAGCCCTTCCATCTCTTCGGGATCGAACATCAATTGCAACGATTCGATAGATGGCCCATTGGGATAGCTGTAGATGACTACAGCCCCCCTTAGAAACGTAAGGGAGGTTTTCTCCTCGTACGGCTCGAGAAAGAATGATTCGAAGGGTGATCTATCGATTCGAAAATCAAGTGAGAACCCCAATTCATCAAAAAATCATTTTTTTTTATAGCTCAGGTTGTTGGATCATTCTTACCCAAAGAAAGAGTGAAAAGGTCCTAAGGTTCATTCATTTATTGAGCTCTCTTTAACTCCCTTTTTGTTTTTTGTCTCGTTTAGAATCAATTTTCCTTTTTTTATGAAAATGAAATTGTTGAGACAATTGAAAATGGCGTTTTCTTGTTACATGATATTTTAACTTTTTTTTTTGAATCGTTAGGCTTAAACATTACTTCGGTGATCCGTAATCATACCAAAAGGGTAGCAACATCCCTTTTGTGATTTCTTTCTCTTTAAAGAATCATACGAATGGTTGATTCCCCTCGATTCGATACACTTAAACCTCTTGCTGGAATTGGATTGTTTCCATTTCTTTCTTATTAAAGAAGAAATAAGAGTAACGAAGTTCGTCTATTAATTGCTGTGAGCCATAGATCCCTACCTCTGAGAAATGACTCAATCATTTCTTCTCGAGCTCCATTGTATCCTATTTAATTAATTACTTACACGTTCACGAAAAAAAGGTTCGTGGAAAGTGGAAATAAAAAACAAATTTTGTATGTCGAGTTCAGAGCACCTTCTATACTCGAACTAGAATCTTCAAAAAATAAAGAAAATGATGGGTGTTAAGAATCCATAGTTCATCATGTCCTTCAAGTCGCACGTTGCTTCCGACCGCATCGTTTTAAACGAAGTTTCACCATAAAACTGCTTTCCTTTAGAACCCGTCTGGAATTGATTCAATATGGAATCATGAATAGTCATTGGCTGAATCGAAAGTATAGTAATTGATATTGACTTTTATCAATTACTAATTGGTATTCTACATAAGGTATAGAATACCTTGGAGCGGAAGGATTCGAACCTTCGAATAACGAGATCAAAACCCGTTGCCTTACCACTTGGCCACGCCCCACTACACATTGACCGCATACGGATTCCATCCTTTATAGGCACAGAGGAAAAAGTTCTCTTTCTTCGAACTAGTAACTAGAAGAAAGAAAAGTGTGGGATGTGCTGGGACGAAAGGTTTCGAACCTTCGATATTCCGGGAACAAGACCCGGCGCCTTACCACTCGGCCACGCCCCACATCCATCCCACATCCACAACTTCTAGAGTTGTTTCTTTTTTTTTTTTTCAATCAATTTAATATTATTGAATAATTTTAATGAATTGTCAAATCACAATCAATAAAAACCTCTAGAGTTGTTTCTTTTTTTTTTTTTCAATCAATTTAATATTATTGAATAATTTTAATGAATTGTCAAATCACAATCAATAAAAACCTCTATGGAATCCGTTAGATTGGTACTAGGATTTCACACAACTAGTTAGAGAATTCCACTGAATTTATTGATCATTAGATAGAATTCAATTAAGATATTGTATGAAAGTATGCTTCCTTCTATTTTCGTGCGAGAATTGAGGGGTTTTTGATTGAGTACGTAAAAAAAGCAGGATTCTTTTGTTCATTTTCCCCGTTTATCCCTTAATCAATAACTCAAAACTCAATCAAATACAATTATCTCCAAGAATGAAATGTTTGTTATGCTTAATATCTTTAGTTTTATCTGTAGCTGTCTTAATTCTGCCCTTCATTCGAGTAGTTTTTTCTT